CTTTTTTATATTTCATTAATTCAATTTCATTTTATTAAGACTGAATTCTGTAAAAATCCCTGCCTTCTTTGAAATATCATGAACTGTTCTTGTTGGTTGAGCGCCTTTTTTAAGAAAATCGAGAATAGCAGGCAGATTTAAATAAGTTTGATTTGTTATCGGATCATAAAAACCCACCTTGTGAAGATCTCTTCCTTCTCTTCGAGATCGAACATCAATTGCAACGATTCGATAAACGGCTCATTGGGATAGATGTATATGAATAATACCCCCCCCTAGAAACGTATAAGAGGTTTTGGCCTCGTACGGCTCGAGAAAAAAAATTCAATGAGTAGAAGTTAACTCTCTGTATAAAATACAAATATTAAATAGATTAATAAAAACATTAAATCAATTAGCCAGTATTGAAACCCTAACTCTTTTTTTCCATAAGAAGCATTCATAACATTCGTACTCTCGTAACTCAAGTTAAATAACTCTCAAATATCTCAACAGAGAATCCTTAAGTACTTTTTTTTTGAGTAGTCTCTAACCCTTTTTTTGTTTGTCTCATTTTTTAGAATCAATTTTGATTCTTCATTCTAATCTAGTTGTTCAAACAATTGAAAACTGGATTTCCTTGTTTCCGGATTCTTTATCCTTACTTTGAATCTTTGGGTTTAGACATTACTTCGGTGATCTTGAATCGTTTTATTAAAAAAGGGCAGCAACACGCCCCTTATTTTGTTTATGATTTCTTTTCTTTCTATGAAAGAATCATACAAACGCTTGATTCACGCATGATAGACTTTGAATTTTACAATTTTCAGAAAATTTCCTTTTCCATTGTAAAATTGCTTGAAAGGGCTTTTTTTTTCAATATCAAAATAAAAAGACTTACGAAGTTGTTCCAACTTATTGATTCGCACTAACCCTAGATCCTTACTCCTGCGAAAGGAATAAAAACTTTATATTCTCCTCGAGCTCCATCCTGTACTCTTTTTTATATTCAAAAAAAGTGTAGAACTCTAGTAAAATAGAACACAAAATGTCGAGTCAAGAGCACCTATATTCCTATATAAAAAGTGGCGGATCAAAAAATCCACAGCAGATCATGTCCTTCAATTCAAGTCGCACGTTGCTTTCTACCACATCGTTTTAAACGAAGTTTTACCATAACATTCCTCTAGTTTGTGTAATTGATTCAAGTATGGAATCATGAATAGTCATAGTTCAGTCAGTATATCGAAATCTATACTTTTTCTTTCTCTATGAATGGAATAGTGAATTTACGCGTAAAAGGTTCAGTCAGAATTCAAATGAATCCCATATTAGATTGTATATATGTAAAATCGAAATTTGAATAGAAATCTATATTTATATATATAAATTATATAAATATAGATATAGATTTTTTTTTTAACTCGTAGAATCTACGGTTCTACCTTACTTAGCCCGCATCACGCACAAATTAAAAAAGCAACTAGATTTTTTTGAATTTGGTTGAAATGATGAAAAATAAGTTGATTCTTCTTTTGATTTCAATATTTGATTCTTAAAAAATATTGTATTTTTAAACAGAAAGAGAAAGATGGTGTACAAAGGCAATAGAAGATTGATTCTGATACTCTGGGACGGAAGGATTCGAACCTCCGAATAGCGGGACCAAAACCCGTTGCCTTACCGCTTGGCTACGCCCCATTTCGCTTTTTATTCAAGACTACTAAAAGAGTAATATTGCTATTGGTTGTTCGTCAATTCAATTTAAGCCCAAATTAAATATAGATTACATTGGTGCTAGAGTTTTGACACGTGTAGATAGCAAATCAAACTTACTTTATTGATCATTACATAGAATTCAATTAAGATATTGTATGAAAATATTATTTCTTTCATTCTCATAAGAGAATGAAAGGATTTTTGATTGAGTAAGTTCAACAAAGTCTTTTTAGACTATCTTTTTTTATTTTTTTCCTTATATAAAAAATATATTAATAACTCAATCAAAATAAACTTATCCACAAGAACACCAATTTTTGTTATGCTTAATATATTTAATTTGATCTGTATTTGTTTGAATTCTGCCCTTTTTTCAAGCACTTTTTTAGTCGCCAAATTGCCGGAAGCCTATGCCTTTTTGAATCCAATCGTAGATGTTATGCCCGTAATACCTCTTTTCTTTCTTCTCTTAGCCTTTGTTTGGCAAGCCGCTGTAAGTTTTCGATGAAATTCTTGATACTGTCTTAAAAAAAATTCACGATTTTTATTCTTCCAACAATTCAAAAGATCAAAAAATCGTGACGTATGAACGAACTCTGAATTCAAACATTGCATTTTTTTTGTAGCCATACTAAATCTGGATCATTCTATTTCCTAAATTTTATCCTCTTTTCCCTAAATGAAAGAACCTAATTAGATTCGAGTTCACAAAAAAAAATATCTAGATGTTGGTATGCAAATCTGGTTGAATATGAAAGACTCGACTATTATCTTATTACAAATGACTTTCTGAAACCTTTTTTTTTTTTTTGAGAAAAAAATAAATCACTTGATTTATTGGTATCAAAATTAGATATTTGGTATAAAAATAGAGAATCTATTCTCTTTTTTTTTTAGTAAGATCGTGGAGATTGTGTAATGCTTACTCTCAAACTTTTTGTATACACTGTAGTTATATTCTTTGTTTCTCTCTTCATATTTGGATTCCTATCTAATGATCCAGGACGTAATCCGGGACGTGAAGAATAAAAAAGAAAGGTTTTTTATTGCTTTAGTTAATTAGTGGAAATGCTCTAATTTTATTAGGATTTTATCTATTACACATCATTAAAAGGAAAAAGGGAAAGAGAGGGATTCGAACCCTCGGTACGATTAACTCGTACAATGGATTAGCAATCCAACGCTTTAGTCCACTCAGCCATCTTTCCTTTCCTAATCGAAAGGGGATACTTAAAGTAGGTTCATTAGACAAAAAAAGGCTTGAAAAAGAACCTTCTCCACTTTATTCTTAAAAAGTTTTCTTTTTTTTTATAGATTATTCGTTATATTATATATATTTTTTCATTTTCTATATTTTATTATATATAGATAAGTTCTTTTTTATTATATAAATATATTTATCATCTATTTCTATATATAATATATATATATATTACTATTATATAACTTTTTTTATATAACTTTCTTCAGTAATTCTATTTATATCAAAAATTTAGATAAAGATTAGATAAAGAAAAGGCGCGAACTCAAAAGAGAAATAAATAAAACCACAATAATAAAAATAGAGAATCCTTTTTTTATTTTGTCTCGTCAAAACACAAGTAAAAGATCTTTTTTATTTTAATAGCCTGGCCTGGTCAGTCCCCAGCCGGGCCTTTTTTTGTTAAAGTTAAAAAGACTCATCCGATGGATTTTTAAACAAAAAAGATCTGAAAAAAACAATGGAATCAAATCCACTTTTACTAATTTTATTAAGTTTTCTTAAATCTACGCTTCAACGCTAGAATTTTCAAATTTTTTTTTTTCAGATTTTTTTTATTTCACCCCTTATTACTTTGTTCGACAAAAGATCCATTTATATGTAATAATGGCATTGTAGCGGGTATAGTTTAGTGGTAAAAGTGTGATTCGTTCCTTTAATCCCTTTAATAGTTAAAGGGTCTCTTGGTTTGATTTATTTATTTATCTTCCGATCAAAAACTTTATTTCTTAAAAGGATTTAGTCCTTTCCCTTTCAATGAAAGATTCAAGGAAGATTATAGATTCTCGTAATTTGTATCCAAAGACTCTAATCAAGTGTAAATTTGGCTTATGAAATTCCGAAACATAATTTTTGAATTGGATGACTATAATTACAATTCAATAAGTATAACAAGAGGATCCATGGATAAAGCTAGAAAAGTTTCTTTCTAATCGTAACTAAATCTTCAGTTCTATTCAATTCTTTGGTATAGAAAAATTGAAGCAAAATAGCTATTAAACGAGAACTTTGGTTTACTAAAGACATCGACATATTATATTGTTTTAGCTCGGTAGAAACCAAATACTTTTCCTAAGGATTCCGTTAAATAGAAATAAAGAACGAAGTAACTAGAAAGATTGTTCGAGTTCTCCTGATCTATCTTCTAGAAGGATCATCTATAAAGCCAAATTTTCTGTGAAAGCACCCAGACGGAAAAAAAGCTAACATAGATATTATGGGTTGACTTTTTAGTTCGTTCCCGTCTTATTTTATTTGGGAATTTCTCCATCCATCATAAAGGAGCCGAATGAAACCAAAGTTTCATGTTCGGTTTTGAATTAGAGACGTTAAAAATATAAAAATGATCAATCGACGTCGACTAAAACCCTTAGCCTTCCAAGCTAACGATGCGGGTTCGATTCCCGCTACCCGCTCTAAATTTGGAATTGCCCTTATTAGAATTATAGACAATTTTCTCGATTAGAATTGTCTAATAGCAATTGTGTATTGAATTCACTTCAATACACAATTGCTAAAAAGATTTCGCACATTTTTTTTTTACAATTGGAAAGTAAAAAAAAGCGAAAAGCGTCCATTGTCTAATGGATAGGACATAGGTCTTCTAAACCTTTGGTATAGGTTCAAATCCTATTGGACGCAATATCAATATAGATATCAATATATTGATATTTATCTATTATTTACATTTCTATATTTCTATATATTATATATAATATATTTATATTCTATTTCGAAAAAATATAAGAAAGAAATAGAATAAGAAAGAAATTCTGAATGCTTTAAGATTTAATATTAAACAGCGATTAGTTATATACTTCATTTCTATTATATATATACTTAACTTATAGATAGACTTCTATTTATAGAATTTCTTAAAAATTTCATTAAAATTAAAGAATAAAATTGACTAAAGAATCAAAAAAAAGAATGATCAATTTCGTTTCTTTTTTTTTTTTTCTACTTCAGTAGAAAACGTTCCAGTTGCTCTTGAATGCCTTCTTTCAAAACGCTTTCTGCTTCCGCGGTTAATGTCTTGGTA